ATGCATTAAGATACGAAGGCTTCTTCTTTCACAACAACGAAAGCACTTTTTCATTCTTTCATATACTAGGGGATTTCACTTGGAAAAGAAGATGTTCCATACTAACGGATTCGGGTCCATAACCATGGGTTCCAATGCGCGAGATCTTGTAGCACTTATCAATGAGGCCTTATCAATTAGTATTACACAGAAGAAATCCATTATAGAAATTAATACAATTAGATCAGCTCTTCATAGAAAAACTTGGGATTTTCGATCCCAGATAAGATCGGTTCAGGATCATGGGATCCTTTTCTATCAGATAGGAAGGGCTGTTACACAGAATGTACTTCTAAGTAATTGCCCCATAGATCCTATATCTATCTATATGAAGAAGGAATCATGTAAGGGAGGGGATTCTTCTTTGTACAAATGGTACTTCGAACTTGGAACGAGCATGAAGAAATTCACGATACTTCTTTATCTTTTGAGTTGTTCTGCCGGATCGGTCGCTCAAGATCTTTGGTCTTCATCCAGACACGATGAAAAAAATTGGATCACTTCTTATGGATTCGTTGAGAATGATTCTGATCTAGTTCATGGCCTATTACTATTATTACTATTAGAAGTAGAAGGCGCTCTGGCTCTGGCGGGATCCTCACGGACAGAAGAATATTGCAGTCAGTTTGATAAGAATCGAGTGACATTACTTCTTCGGTCCGAACCAAGGAATCGGTTAGATATGATGCAAAATGGATCTTGTTCTATCGTTGATCGGAGATTTCTATATGATGAAAAAGACGAATCGGAGTTTGAAGAAGGGGCCCCCGATCCGCAACAGATAGAGGAGGATTTATTCAATCACATAGTTTGGGCTCCTAGAATATGGCGCCCTTGTGGCAATCTATTTGATTGTATCGAAAGGCCCACTGAATTGGGATTTCCCTATTGGACTGGGTCATTTCGGGGCAAATGGATCATTCCTCATAAAGAGGATGAGCTTCAAGAGAATGATTCGGAGTTCTTGCAGAGTGGAACCATGCAGTACCAGACACGAGATAGATCTTCCAAAGAACAAGGCTTTTTTCGAAAAAGCCAATTCATTTGGGACCCTGCGGATCCATTATTTTCCCTATTCAAAGATCAGCCCTCTGTCTCTGTGTTTTCACGTCGAGAATTCTTTGCAGATGAAGAGATGCCAAAGGGGCTTATTGCTTCCCAAACAAATCCTCCTACATCTATATATAAACGCTGGTTCATCAAGAATACGCAAGAAAAGCACTTCGAATTGTTGATTCATCGCCAGAGATGGTTTAGAACCAATAGTTCATCATCTAATGGATCTTTCCGTTCTAATACTCTATCCGAGAGTTATCAGTATTTATCAAATCTGTTCCTATCTAACGGAACGCTATTGGATCAAATGACAAAGACATTGTTGAGAAAGAGATGGCTTTTCCCGGATGAAATGAAACATTTGATTCATGTAACAGGAGAAAGATTCCCCATTCCTTAGCCGTAAAGATACGTGCCCATGAAAAGGGGATTAAGTAGAACAGAATTGGCCGGATGGTAGAGTCGTGGAAACACTTGTTTCTTCCATGTTTCAGCAGTAGCATATTGTTCCATGGAACAATATGCTACTGCTGAAACATGGAAGAATTGAAATCTTAGATCACTATGTGTGGATGATATGAACTGCCTAAACAAGAATTCTTGAACGGCGAAAGAGCCTATTACTCGCTACATCAAACAATTTCTACTAATGAAACCATGTAAATCCATCGGAAAATACGCATGTCCGCTGAAATGGTTGTTGCTATCTGCTCCAATAACGAATCATTGGTTTCATTGAATAACTAAATAAGATAGATAGACCTTTCTCTTCGTCTCAGGTCGATGCGATGGATCTCCTCAATTGGAAGATCTCCCATATGGATAATACACATTCCAGTTGACCGAGCCTAATTCTAATTGGTTTGTTCCGAAGCAAAGATATCCACGGAGGCGGGTTCGTCCTATTCAGATAAGAGGTACAATCCTCTTTCGGATAGGCCCTGCTGAAAGGAGAAGGAAGGCTGGAATGCCAACAGACGTCTGTCTATTCTCTAATTCACCCGACCCGAGAGTACCCATTTTGAGAACGTCCAGTGCCAAAGTCACTGAATGGGTAAGTCGCCAATCCCTAATGTAATGTACTTTCTTTGCTGGGTTACGGGTACTGGTGGGTATTTTACCAGAGGTTTCTATCAATCTACCTTGTGCGATTCCTGTTGAATCCTATATTCGAGGGGTGCGCGCAGGGCGGACGATTTCCAAACGGACTCCTATAGAGAAGATCGCCAAGATTTTGCGATCCGCTGCCGATCCCAACAGCTCGGACTCGGATCGTGAGGATCGCCGGAATACTTCGTATCAACAGATAAGATACTCGTCAATATTGATTAGATCCGAAATCTGTTATGGAATTGCTCATGAAATTAGCGTTCTCCATATTATGCCTTGAAGAGGACTCGAACCT